TTGTATGAATGCATTCAATTCAAAACAACTTGCTTTCTAGATGATCCCTCTAGAGGAGGGGATTCTAACAATCTTTCTAGTTACTTCGTTCTCTATTTCTATTTGAGAGAATCCTAAGGAAAAATATTTTGTTTCCACCGAGCTAAAACAAACAAAAAGAAATATGTTGATTGAAGCCTCTAGTAAACTAAAGTTATCATTTAATAGCTGTTTTGCTTCTCTCTATAAAAAAAAATGGAAGATTTAGTTACGATTAGAAACCTATTTTTCTATCTTCATCCATGGATTTCTTACTCATATTCATTCAATTGGAAGTATTGATCCAATTCAAAAAAATTCATGTTTCGTAATTTCATAATCCAAATTTTCAATTTTGAATTGACCTTTGGATACAAATCACGAGAATGTATAATTTTCCTCAAATTTATCATTGAGAGGTAAAGGATTAATTCCTTTTAAAAAATAAAGGTTTTGATCGGAATAGTAATCAAACCGGGAGACCCTTTAACTATTAAAGGGTTAATAGAACGAATCACACTTTTACCACTAAACTATACCCGCTACAGTTCGATTATTGTATCGAAATGGAACTTTTGTCGAAAACTGAAATTGGACGGAATCAATATAGGATCATAAAAGAATCATGAAATTTAGAGTATTGGCGTTTTTTGTAGGAAGACTTAATCAGATTATGAAAAGATAGTTAAATAACTAAAATTTAAATCAAAAAAAAGTTCTATTTTTTTTCCTCAAGGGGTTTTGATAGATACGGCTCAAGAAAACTGCTAAAGTTATAACTAGAACAGAAAAAAATTGTGCAGTTTCATTTTTTTTCTTTTATTCAAAAAGAAAAAAAAAAATGAAAAAATGGAAGAAATTAAGGGGGAAGAAAAGATAATAAGAAATGGCATGTTGGTTTTAGAATGGAAACAGTTCTTTTTCTTAGTGTTCTTGCTTTTGCTTCAATAACAATGATTTTTTTATCATTATTAGAATTATTATATAATGCAAAAAAGGGCCTGGCGAGGTACTGATCAGGCCAGGCCGCGGGAATAATAAAAGGCTCTTTCTTTCGCTTTGGGGCGAAGAAGTATTTCTTTTTTTCTTTCTATATTTCTATTTTTTTTTTTGAATTATTAATAAATTGAATCTTTATAATTTTATCTAAATCTAACTGATTGGAATTTCCGATAAAACTACTACTTAGATGTATTACACAATACAACTTGTATATTTTGTATATATATATTATTGTTATATAAATGTTCTAGTTATTATAGAATTAGATTTTATTTATCTTTTATAATATTTATAAAAAAATTAATATATATTTTTACATAATTAAAATTTATTAATTTTCTATTTGTTATTTTCAATTTTTTATATTTGGATTTGGATTTGAATATTAGTATTTTTTTCAATGGGGAGAGATGGCTGAGTGGACGAAAGCGTCGGATTGCTAATCCGTTGTACGACTCGTTCGTACCGAGGGTTCGAATCCCTCTCTTTCCGTTTCCGTTGATGACTTACTATATTGATTTCTCTTTCGAATTTTTTAAATTCTTTTGATTTTTTCAAAATCAAATAGAATATTAAAATAACAAATAGCAAATAGGAAATAATATATTAAATTTTATTTAATAATTAGTAATTAGAAAAAAAATAGATGAAAAATCAAGCAAAGAACCCCTTTTTTATTCTTCGCGTCCAGGATTACGCCCTGGATCATTAGATAGGAATCCGAAAATGAATAGAGAAACAAAAAATATCACTACTGTGTAAACAAAGAGTTTGAGAGTAAGCATTACACAATCTCCAAGATCATTTTTTTTTTTTTGAAAAAAGAGAATAGATTCTCTATTTTTATACCATATTATATCCTATATATATCCTATTTTTTTTTTTTATTTGATAACGAAAACCGAAATAGTTTTTAGAATTTAGAAATCGAAATGCATTTTTTTTATTTTTTTTTAATTGTTATAAAAATATATAAAATATAATTTATTATTATCTTATCTATTATTATCTTACTTATCAATAATTTTTTATACCCACTTTTTGAGATTTTAGAGGATCACAATAAGGTTTTTTATTCACAGAAAAAAAAAATAGTTAGAATGGGAAAAGAAAAACAAAGTGATCCGGATTGTGGCTATTCAAGAATTTTAATGTTTGAATCAAGGGTTCATACTGCAAGACTTGTCTGATCTTATCAATTATTAGAATCGTTTTTCTCAAAAAAATCATTCATTTTTCTAGTACAAGATGAAAGATCTTATCGAAAACTTACGGCAGCTTGCCAAACAAAGGCTAAGAGAAAAAAGAGTACAGGTATGACTGGCATAAAATCTACAATTGGACTCAAAAAAGCGTAGGCCTCAGGCAATTTGGCTAAGAAAAAACTACTCGAATAAAGGGCAGAATTAAGACAGATCAAACTAAAGATATTAAGCATAACAGAAATTTTGTTTTTTAGATAATTGCATTTTGATTGAGTTATTGATAGAAGTAAAAAATGAAAAAAAAAAAAAGATAGACCAAAAATCCTTCTTTTTTTTCTGAACTTACTCACTCAACCAAAAAACCTTCCATTCTCAAAGAAGAACAGAAGAAATTCTACTTTCATGCAATATCTTAATAGAATTATATGTAATGATCAATAAATTAAGTTGAATTCGCTATCTTCGTGTGTCAAAATACTAACAAGAGAATCTAATTGATTCTTTAGATATTTTGGCTGGAATTGACGAACAATCAATAACAATATTAGTGTTTATTAGTGTTGAATAGAAATCAAAGTGGGACGTGGCCAAGTGGTAAGGCATCGGGTTTTGGTCCCGCTATTCGAAGGTTCGAATCCTTCCGTCCCAGAGCATATGTATTTAGAGTAAATATATCATAGTAAATAATTTAGATCGAAAAAATTTAGATTGTTTCTAAAGTGTAATATTGGATAGAATTTTATTCTTTCGGCCAATGGGTCTAACCAAAATAAATCTTATCTTTTTTTTCACATTTCACAAATTCACAAAAAAGGATGATAAGTGTTCAAATAACACGTAGATCCAACTGAATCTGTTGGAGATTTAGGCAAGATGGGGTTATAGATTACATACATGAATTTGAATAAAAAAAAGAGGAGCCTTTCATCATATATCCATATTCTCATATTCATATAGAATATAGATTGGATTTTTTCAATCTATTATTTTATTTCATTTCAATTTATTTTATTGTTTAGTGCTTATTAAATTAATGATTGAGTTCAAAATCAAAAAGAAACATGGATTTCTCTTTCTTAGGGATGATCAAATGTCGTCTTTATTGTAATTGTTTGTAAAAAAATTGGAATTTTTTTCATTTTAAATCGAAATTGAAATCAGAATTCGAAATTCATTCTAGAATTATATCTTTCTAGAATTATATCTAAAATAGAAATAATATAAATAATAAAAATATCTAAATAATATAAAATATTATTAAAAATAAAATTTATATTATAAATTAAATAACTAATAATAACTTAAGATAGATTCGATATCTATGTACCGACTGTCCTGACTGAACCAATGACTATTCATGATTCCATAATTGAATCAACCGCATAGCGGTTCCAAATTCGAGGAATGTTATGGTAAAACTTCGTTTGAAACGATGTGGTAAAAAGCAACGTGCGACTTGAAGGACATGATCCGTTGTGGATTCTTATATCCATCATTCTCTAATAAAGGATGCTCTTGACTCGACATCCTTTGTTCCACTCGAACCCCGCATTTATTGTTGGGGTGTAATTGAAATAGTACATGATGGAGCTCGAGTAGAAAGTATTGATTCATTTCTCAAGGGAAGAGGGTCTAGGGTTAGTGTCAATCAATAAGTTGGAACAACTTCGTAAGTATATCTTTGACAGAGAAATCGAAAGGATCCAAATCAATCAAGTTTCAAATCCCAAAGGAAATTTTGTTGGAATTGATAAAAAACCTTTTCGATAAAAAAATTATATATATCGTGCGGGAATCCGCCGCTCGTATGATTCTATTCTTTGATAGAAAGAAATAACAAAAAGGGTATGTTGCTGCCGTTTTTGAAAGGATTCAAAATCAACGAAGTAATGTCTAAACCCAATGATTCAAAACAAAGATAAAGGATTCCGGAACAAGGAAACACCCTTTGTATTTTAATTGTCACAACAATTGGATTTTGATCAGAATGCAGAATTCAAATCGATTCTAAATGAGACATATTAGACATATTAAAGGGTATTCGAGACTGCTCAATAAACGAAATGCAAAAGGATTTTCTTTTGGGCTATTTAAGAGTTATTCAACTTGAGTTATGAGTATACAAATGATTTCATTTTTTTTTCTTAGTCTAATTCATTTGATGATTTTAGGGACTTATTTAATTTGCCGTTAAAATTTCTATATACTTAAAAATTTCTATATACATAACTTTACTTTGAATCATTTTTTTCGAGCCGTACGAGGAGAAAACTTCCTATACGTTTCTAGGGGGGGTTCTTGTTGATCTAATCTATCCCAATGAGCCGTCTATCGAATCGTTGCAATTGATGTTCGGTCCCGAAGAGAGGGAAGAGATCTACGGAAAGTGGGTTTTTATGATCCAATCAAGAATCAAACTTATTTAAATGTTCCTGCTATTCTATATTTTCTTGAAAAAGGAGCTCAACCGACAGAAACCGTTTATGATATTTTAAGTAGGGCGGGAGTTTTGAAAGAATTTCGACTTAATCAAACGAAGTTCAATTAATGAATAATGAAATAACAAGAGAATGAGGTTGTAGTTTGGTATAGCTTTTTTCATTCTTCCTTTTCTATTCATGTAGATTTTTTATGTAGTGCCAATCCAACACTTTTTTTCTTATACTTAACTTAAAATTTTCTACTTAGATTTCAATTTCATAATTTCTATCTATCATATTTCTATAAATTTCTATCTATCATATTTCTATATTAGAAATATATTAATATTTCTAT